ACAAAATGGAAAGAAGACTAGGCGGAAATAAAAAAATAAGGAAGACCGGCGGATGAGATATCAATAATGACTCATAAATCAAGTTCGGGTTCGAATTCAATACATTATATATATATATATATATATATCCATATATATAATTCTAGATGGGATTGTTTCTGTTTCTAATGATAGATAAATGAAACACTTCCTCATGATCCTTATTTATCTACTCGTACTCGATATTTCCAATAAAGATTGGGTTGGTTGAACTTGAAAATTCATTCATTGAATCAAATCAGTAAGCGATTGAATTGGATTTGATTGGATAGTACCAACAAAATCGAGCGCTAACTCCCATTTCTTATTGAATTAACCGATCAACTTGCTATCGGACATTTTCGGTTCGGTAATATTCGCAAAAACTTTAGACATAGTTCAGTTTTTTATGAGAATCAATCCTACTACTTCTGGTCCCGGTGTTTCAACAAAAAATCTGGGACGTATCGCTCAAATCATTGGTCCGGTACTGGATGTAGCTTTTCCCCCGGGGAAGATGCCTAATATTTACAACTCTTTGGTAGTTAAGGGTCGAGATACCGCAGGTCAGGAAATTAATGTGACTTGTGAGGTACAGCAATTATTAGGAAATAATCGAGTTAGAGCTGTAGCTATGAGTGCTACAGATGGGCTGATGAGAGGAATGGAAGTGATTGACACGGGAGCTCCTCTAAGTGTTCCAGTCGGTGGAGCCACTCTAGGACGAATTTTCAATGTTCTTGGAGAACCTGTTGATAATTTAGGTCCTGTAGATACTCGCACAACATCTCCTATTCATAGATCCGCACCCGCTTTTATACAGTTAGATACCAAATTATCAATCTTTGAAACGGGCATTAAAGTGGTGGATCTTTTAGCGCCTTATCGGCGTGGGGGAAAAATCGGACTATTCGGGGGAGCCGGAGTGGGTAAAACAGTACTCATCATGGAATTAATCAACAACATTGCCAAAGCTCATGGGGGTGTATCTGTATTCGGCGGAGTAGGAGAACGCACTCGTGAAGGAAATGATCTTTACATGGAAATGAAAGAATCCGGGGTGATTAATGAAGAAAATATTGCAGAATCCAAAGTAGCTCTAGTATATGGACAGATGAATGAACCGCCGGGAGCTCGTATGAGAGTCGGTTTGACTGCCCTAACCATGGCGGAATATTTCCGTGATGTTAATGAACAAGACGTACTTCTATTTATCGACAATATCTTTCGCTTCGTCCAAGCGGGGTCAGAAGTATCTGCCTTATTAGGTAGAATGCCTTCCGCCGTGGGTTATCAGCCTACCCTTAGTACAGAAATGGGTTCTTTGCAAGAAAGAATTACTTCTACTAAAGAAGGATCTATAACTTCCATTCAAGCAGTTTATGTACCTGCGGACGATTTGACTGATCCTGCTCCTGCTACGACATTTGCGCATTTGGATGCTACTACCGTACTATCAAGAGGATTAGCTGCCAAAGGTATCTATCCAGCAGTAGATCCTTTAGATTCAACGTCAACTATGCTCCAACCTCGGATCGTTGGCGAAGAACATTACGAAACTGCGCAAAGAGTTAAGCAAACTTTACAACGTTACAAAGAACTTCAGGACATTATAGCTATTCTTGGACTGGACGAATTATCCGAAGAGGATCGTTTAACCGTAGCAAGAGCGCGAAAAATTGAACGTTTCTTATCACAACCCTTCTTCGTAGCAGAAGTATTTACTGGTTCTCCAGGGAAATATGTTGGTCTCGCAGAAACAATTAGGGGGTTTCAACTGATCCTTTCCGGAGAATTAGATAGTTTTCCCGAGCAGGCCTTTTATTTGGTAGGTAATATCGATGAAGCTACCGCGAAGGCTATGAACTTAGAAGTAGAGAGCAAATTGAAGAAATGACCCTAAATCTTAGTGTACTGACTCCTAATAGAATTATTTGGGATTCAGAAGTGAAAGAAATCATTTTATCTACTAATAGTGGCCAAATCGGCGTATTACCAAACCACGCCCCCGTTGCCACGGCCGTGGATATTGGTATTTTAAGAATACGCCTCGACGACCAATGGTTAACGATGGCTCTGATGGGGGGGTTTGCCAGAATAGGCAATAATGAAATCACCATATTAGTAAATGATGCGGAGAAGGGTAGTGACATTGATCCGCAAGAAGCTCAGCAAACTCTTGAAATAGCTGAAGCTAACCTGAGGAAAGCGGAAGGCAAGAGACAAGTAATTGAGGCGAATTTAGCTCTCAGACGAGCTAGGGCACGAGTAGAGGCTATCAATGCTATTTCGTACTAGTTGATCCATCATAATCCATTAGAATCAAAAAGTTCTGTTTATACACCATATTGGATTCCGTACAATCAAGTAGAATCAATCTGATTGATGTAACGAACAAGAGTAGTGAGCGGGATGGGAATAAGGAAAAGATACAAAATCAATAAAAGAAAAGGGGGTAGAAAAACTTATTAGATGCCATTCATTGACTCCGGTACCTAATAAGTTCTACCTACTATTGGATTTGAACCAATGACTCCCGCCGTATGAAAGCAATACTCTAACCACTGGGTTAAGTAGGTCATTTATCATCACAAAGAGAAAGAATGGAGCGCATCGCATCGGGTATTTATTATAGATGGAATATGGCTTCTAAGCAATATCAACCCTTGGCAGGAAACGGATTAGAGTATCGTGTTAGATCATGTAATATCTATCTTGACAAGAAATGATCCATATGATAAGATATCTATCACAAGGGCTATAGCTCAGTTGGTAGAGCACCTCGTTTACACGCGCGCCAATGCTTTTCAGGGGAGTTCATCATGCAATCAAAGAAATTGATCTTCTCTTATTGAAAGATTGATGTCTTACTCCATTGATTCGAGGGAACAAGAGAACAATAGCCTGACAAGTATTGGGTTCGATTCAGTTCCGATTCGGGTACGAAATAGAACCAACCATTGATTTTATCATTGATAAGGTGAATACCCAGTTAATTCAATGTTAGGCCTAATGAGTATAATAGGGACCTCAAAATAACCTCCTTTCGTCCTATGAACTTTGAGGTGTATGAAGTATCATATTTGACGCTTGAAGCGGAACGACAGGGACTCCATTGAGGTTGATCTAGGCCTAAGACAGACCTACGTCAAGGTAATCCTTTGAAACACTTTGGTATTGCTCCTGGATCAGAATATAAATAAAGAATCAGAGCACATGGAGCCATCTCGTTATCTTCCTATAAAGATAAAATATGGTGGACTAACTGATTGATCCATCAGTTGATGAAAGAGCCCAATGCACAAAAATGCATGTTGGGTCTTTGAAACAGTTCGAATCATTTCGATAATGATCAGTTTGATCTGTTTTACCGAGAAGGTCTACGGTTCGAGTCCGTATAGCCCTATGCCCTATTATATATATAATATAATTTGATTGATTGTATGTTTTTTGTAGAGTTTTGTACCCATTTTATCATCTCATTAGCGCCGCCTATGGCCGGTTGGGCCATATAAAGAAGGCATTCCCGCGTGTCCTGGAGATCCCTAGCCAGGGACATAAAAGTTAAAAATTCCATCCAATGGGCATTTATCCAATATAGGATAAACAAAGTCATTCTTGTTCATCATCAATCCTCCTGTATGAATTACATACGACCTTTTTCCTCTTTTACTGCCCATGATGAAAGAGTTATTGATGCGGCTTTGGTATACCTAATCGCATTCAATCAATGAAGTCAATCAAAATAATGAATGACATGAGGCTAAAACTTCCACCCCGGCCCAACAAAATCTAAATCTAGTAGTAAGTGGCACGGATCTAGGACCTATTCTTGTATTTGTGGAAAAGCCAGAATTGAAAAAAAAAAAAGAAACTGAAACTCTTTCGTAAGTTTCGGTGTCAAATAGAGTTTTATTCATATAACTGGACTAGCAAAGTAAGTAGTCATTTTTCTTTGTACAATACTAATTTTTTTGTATCCGAATCTACTCCAATTGCTCACCATTTGAATTCTACCAATTCAGACTTTATGCAAGAAGATTAGGGTCCTTTGGGCTTGGAAGAGTTATGAATCTCTAGACCTAGACTGATCACCCGTTGGTAAAACAACAATCCAAATTCATATCTCTGAAACAATGAATTAGTCTTAGTCTTAATGAAAGAAATGTATCGACGTTTGTTCTCTCTTCTATTTCTATAGCTATAGGTATCTGTAGGTATAGGTTTGGTTTATAGAATTAGAATCAATCGTTCGATATCGATAACGCACGATTAGACCAGAAATAAATATCTTATGGGGATCACTTATACTTATGATCTTATGAATTTAAACTAAACGATTCCACTATCGGGCTACGCTCCACCGTGTAGGGATGCTTCAAAACAAACCCCCTTTTGATTGTCCTGAAATCTAACACCTTGGTCTCACTAGGCTCCATTAACAAAACAAGGATTTTGAATCAATCCAAATCGCCTAGGAATTGGTCCGAAATGGAGTGACTTTTTCAAAACGTCTAACTTTAACTAAATAACTCGATTGGGGGTCGGGGTAGTACAGACCCCAAGCCTATAATGAGTTGTTTTCTTATGTTATATGTAAATGTAAGGGTTCCTCGGAATTCAACAGATTGAATCAATTAAGTATGAATCTGGTACAAGGAAAAGAGAAGAGAGAATCTAATCGGTCCAGGCATTCCGTATCGAATCAATAGAAGATTCTACGCCCGGATCCGAAATGTTAATGAACAGAATAAAAGAATCTGCCAATGCTAAGTCGCATATGTTATGCCGTAACTGCGGAATCATAAATACTGAACCTAGACATTCTATTACATCTCACTATTATATTAGAACGAAAATCACTAATGACTATTAATATAATACTAATACATAATAATAACTTAACTATATACTTAACTATATAACTATAACTCTTTAATAAAAATAAAAGAGTTTTTTCTCTTTTATTTTATCTAAAGAAA